CAAGAGTAACCTAGTGACACCGCTCGAATTTGGCTTAAAAAAAAAGAAGGGAAGGGATAAAGTCAAATAATCTTCTTCACAATATACATACTATGACTAGTAATGCGGTACAAAGAATTCCCGATATCGACATCTGGAATAGAAACGAAACAAGCAAAAAGCTTTTCATAATTTTGAATCATATATAATTGTCAAAACAAAAATTTGATTCTTTTTACGAATTTGATATTGGAAATCCGCGAATCTAGAAATTCATTTCGGACAATTGAACCTTCTCAAACTGTTTCTTCTTAAGAACCAAAAATATTTGTGCCAAAATAACAGATGCCAAGAAGAACAAAAGGCCTTGGACACGGAATGGATCTTGAAGTACTATTTCCGCATCTCCTTGACCAAATCCACCCACATTAGGATTACTCGTTAATGGCTGATCAAGTTTGATAGATTCGCCTTCGGAAACAAGAAGTTCTGGCCCTGGTGGAATAATATCAACCACTTGACGTTCATCTGACGCATCCGATATGGTTATTTCGTACCCCCCTTTTTCTTTTCGTATGATTTTACTTACTACACCAGCCGCTGTAGCATTATAAACTGTATTGTTACTCTTGTTCCCATCGGGATAAATCTGACCCCTTCCTCTGTTCCCGCCTACATATATGGGATATTTTAAGAAGTGAACATTTTTATTAGTAGCGGGGTCCGGGGAAAGAATAGGAAAGGTGACTTCACTATATTTCTGACCAGAAACAGGACCTATCACAAGAATATTTTTTTTATTGGGGCGATAGCTCTGAAAAGACAGATTGCCTATCTTTTCTTTCATCTCGGGCGAAATACGATCGGGAGGCGCTAATTCAAACCCCTCAGGTAAAATAAGAACAGCCCCCACATTCAAACCTCCCCTTTTACCATTAGCAAGAACTTGTTTAACTTGCATATCATAAGGAATTCGAACAACTGCTTCAAATACAGTATCAGGAAGTACCGCTTGCGGAACCTCAATATCCACGGGCTTATTAGCTAAATGGCAATTGGCACATACAATACGCCCGGTCGCTTCTCGTGGATTTTCATAACCCTGCTGTGCAAAAATGGGATATGCATTTGAAATGGATGTCCGAGCTATGATATATATCATCAGCGATACGGAAATACATCGAATAATCTCTTTCTTTATCCAAGAAAAGGTGTTTTTAGTTTGCATGGTCCAATCATTGATCCCGAAAATTTCTACAATAAAATTAGGTAGGTCGCTTGTATAGTTCCCTATCCACAATTCTGCTATTTACTTTATTGAAATCATTTTACTGGAATAGAAGGAGTAGTAGAAATCCCTGTAGGGTAGAAAGAGTAAGTACGTCTTAAAATGGAAATGCTTTGCTTATGTACCTTATGTTACAAAGTAACAAATATTATAGTTGGATCAGTCATTCATTGAATGATAAATCACTACAAGTGATGGAGATATACGATTTAAATAACGGAAGATCCAATATTTAAAAATTGTATCCAGAATGACTGGAAAAGTAGAAACAAGACCCGATATAATTTGATCGTTGTGAACAAATCCAAAATCTTTGTAGACATAGCCAATCATTAGTTCCCAACCATGGGGCGAATGGAATCCGATACATAAATCAGTTAATAAAAGAATAGAAAAAGCTTTTATTGTGTCACTTAAGTTATATAGGAATTCTTGAACCCAAGAGTTAAGAATAGCAAGTTCTTCATTACCCAAAATAGAATAACCACTTAAAATAATGAAAGAGGTTATATTTGTCGATAAGTGCAAAATCATATGGATATGATCCTCATTGTGCATCTTGATCAATTGGATCGTTTCTTTGTGGATTCCTATACGAAGTGTTTGTAGATGTGTTTCCGGGTATTCTTTTATCATTTCGTCCAAGAGTAAGAGTTCTTCCAATTCTATGAATTTTTCTAGAATACTCTTTTCTTGAATATCAGTCAAAAAAGTTTCGGATTGCCTAGTATTCCACCAATTAGTAATCCAAAATTCAAGACTTTTATTAAATGAGAGAGAGATCCACCAGGGCAAAAATACTATAGATGCAAGATATAGAAGAGGAAGAAATGCTTTCTTTTTTACCATTTTTTCATCTTTGAATTGTTAATGAACCCACCTCATTTGTTGAATCTATGTGATCTACTATTTCTATTAACCCTAAGTTCTATTACAAGGCATAGGATCTATGAATCGATTCCCTGTTTTTTATTTGTGATTCAGTAGTTAGTCCTTGAATTTAGAAAGAATACAGAAATAGAATAAGAGCCCGTTTCAAATGAAGAAATAAGAAAAAATCTTGTTTCCAGATACCTCAATTGAATTGATCAAATTCGAAGCCCTTTTCGATGAATGCTTGAAAGAAGCAATTCAAGCAAGTCAAGTAATGAATATTATTCGGATTTTAAGCCAAAAGAACTCCCTTGGTCCTTTCTATCAAAAAAGAAAATCTTTCGAAAAAAAAAAATGGCCGGCTACCCACAGTTATAGTCCAGGAAAAATGGAGAGAGATTTATTAAGAATATTGTGATCTACCGATCATAAATTCAAAACCTAATGGAATGATCAAAAATGAGTGGCAAAACAAGACAGAAAAGTTATCCTTATAAGAGATCCAAGCAATCCTTTGCCTTTGATCATTAAGAAAAACAAAAGAAAAGATAAAAAAAAAAGAAAGGTCGATTGACAAAAGAAAGGAGAGATAATTTACAAGATATGATCTATTTGTATCGAACCTTTCAATTCATATTGAAAATAAAAAGAGAAATCCTTTATTCCGAAATGTTTTGATATACGAGATGAATCTATTATTATTATTTTATTTCGATTTGTTACTTTTACTTGTTTTTTACTAAATTGAGTTGAGTGGATTTCCATACGCATAAATTCTTTTTTATGCATACAAAAAAAATTTCGTTTTATGGATGTTCCATATACGTATACTTTGGCTCAAATGAACGTTCTGAAAAAACTTTATTAAGCTATGCTATGCTGAAGAAAGAACAGAGAATTCTTGAATTTTTTCCCTACCGCCGAGAAAGAATTTCTTCTTCAGTTCAAGTTCATTTCAAAATACTTCAATCGGTACACGCAAGAAATAGGCCAATTCGGCGGCTTTTTGCTCAATTTCACGCGGAGTCAAATTCTCATCAGTACGCGTCAAGGGAACGGCCCCCTGTCCTTTGATTTCCATATAAAGGACACGACGAGCATAAATACCCTCTTTAACTTCGATTCGGATGGACTGAATATCTTTCATACGAAATCGTAGAAAGATGCGACGATTTTTTCCAGGAAATCCCCAACGAAAAATACACACTATTCCTTCTTTTCTATCGAATCGATCATAGCCACTACCTACATTCCACGAAATTGTGCACCACAAATAGGAACTAATAAAGAGACCTGCGATACCGTAGAAAGACATCACGATCCCTTGTGGAAAAAAAAGAATTTGTTGAGGCGGAACTAAAGATATCAAATTCTTACCGAGATAACTGGAAGATCCAACTAATACGAATCCTAGTGAACCTAAAAAAAGGATAAAGGCCCAGCAGAAATTACTTATTTTTCGAGACCCCACTATAAGTTCTATCCATATATGTTCTGATCGACAACTCATACTAGATCCAGTTGCATTTTATTGGAATTGAGAAAATAGTCCAAATGAATTTGACTTTCGTTTTTTTTGTTTCCGAAGTAACTCTCATCAACTAGCGTCATTCGAATGTAACCCTTTAGGAGTAATTCATCTAATTGGTTAGATAAAATTGGTTAGGTCTAAAATAAGAATATCCCTTTTCTATGATCTCCTATAGATATCCACATATAGATACATTGACTTTACATTTCATACATCCACCTGGATTCCGATCCATTTGAAAATTGCTATAATTTATTTACCCATATATTTACGCATACATAAGAGCTATGTTCGAAGGAAACTGCCATATTCTACTAAATAGATATCTGTGTTATCTATATCTAAGTCTTGAAAAAAAATAGATAAGATTTGCACCTATCGAATCTAAAAAATCTTGTTTTTTTGAACATGAAGAGATAAAGAAGCCATTGCAATTGCCGGAAATACTAGGCCCACTAAAGGCACAAAGAAAGAGGGTAAGTTGTTAAAAATTATCATAGAATGGGTACCTCGATTTAATATTTGTACCTGTTATTGTTAGAAAGATATCTTAGAATAATTATAATTCGTATAGAATTATATTGAGTATATCTAAGTGATTATATATATTAAATAATAAGTGCAAGGAATGGATAATTAAATAAATGAGACTTATTCTTCTTTATCTTTCTACATGAAATATAGAAATATACGTATGATAATCTATTCTATTCTTGTCTTCCAATTCGAATTCAATCCAACAACAGGATTCTTAGTAAAAATAGAGATTCTCGGAAGATAGAAAGAAAAGATACTCTATATCTATATTTTCTATATTTGAATTATATATACTATACATACAAAGCAAGAAGGAAAGATGACCTTCGGTTTATTTTATTTGCCTTGCCCAATTTGAATTTTGAAGAAGGAACCATTTTTTTTTTATCTTGTTGATAGAGGTTTCCTAATTAATAATCAGGAATATCGGTATAAAAAAAAGAATTATCCGCACGATTCTTTCTACAATTTACAATTCAATATTATGATGATTATGTCACCAAAGAAAAATGATTATGTCACCAAAGAAAAAAGAAATTCTTCCTTAGAATTTTGACTTTGATTCCGATAAACTACCTAATTGTTCGCTACAAATACAAAAATGTAACTAAATAAAATAAAAATAATTTGACTTAAGGCTCCACTAAACTTAATAAGTGAATTTTAATTCAAAGGAAAAAAAGCGTGAAGCTTAAATAACTCACTCAGAACACCCTTTAAAGGATTACGTGGTACGATTGGATCGAATAAGCCCTTATGGAATAAATATTCAGCCGCTTGTGAACCTTCAGG